CCCGATCGAGATATCCTCTGTTTCGCCCAAGAAAGATTAATTGAATCATCAAAAATTTGGAGCGTGAAGTGCAATTAGATACATTTTTGGGGGAATTACTATTATAATTAGAAAAATTTATGGTTAGCTTAGTGGAACTAAAAAACTTAAGTATCCAGGCTCCGTTTAGAAAAAGCCCAATTGGAAATAGATCTATGATTACTATTTGTATCATAAACGATTTCTTTTTGTAAAGAGAAGCCATCTCAAACTCTTAATCAATCTAGTAATATTAATATGCATGAATACATACAATTTTTGGCGGAAGGCATAAAAATTGAAAAGGGGGTAAGTCATAACAAAAAGAAATGGTAATGGAATCATTTGTCCTATATGTACAAATCAAAATCGGGCGTATCCTTACCCGGAGTAGAGCATAAACCTAAAAAGATTAACAGGGCCCATTCAGGAACAAGAAAACGACATTGTGATTTGGATTAGATCTCGATGAAACAATATATCAATAAGAAGTTAATTCGATAAGTTTAGTGACTTCTTTTTTTTTCTTTTCTATTATTTTTCTATTACAAGAATATTATACGAAAAGGAGCAAAAACCTGTCTTTTTTTTTTAAATCGAAGAAAAGTCCTTTCGTTAGAAGTCAGAAAGAGCCTTCTACGAATATAAAAAAAGAAAGAGGATTGTAATCTGCACATTGATTCTTTTTTTGCAATTTTTTGTTGAACCGTATGCACCAAAAGGCGCCTGTACGGTTCGTAAGGGATATAATTTTACCCTAATCAACCGACTTTATCGAGAAAGATTACTTTTTTTAGGACAAGAGGTTGATAGCGAGATCTCGAACCAACTTATTGGTCTTATGGTATATCTCAGTATAGAGAATGATACCAAAGATCTTTATTTGTTTATAAACTCTCCCGGCGGATGGGTTATCCCTGGAGTGGCTATTTATGATACAATGCAATTTGTGCGACCAGATGTACAGACAATATGCATGGGATTAGCCGCTTCAATGGGATCTTTTATCTTGGCCGGAGGAGAAATTACCAAACGTCTAGCATTCCCTCACGCTCGGCGCCAATGAGGTTTTTATTTGAGAGAAAAAAATAAGACTATGCCTTCGCCATATGAATATTAAGTAATAATAGCATGGCACTTTGAATTCGATATCAAAATAAAACAATTTTTATTGTTTTTTCAAAACATTTTATTATGTATCGAGAGAGTAGTATGAGATAAAAGGTATTTCCTGTTTTTTATATTGGAGATTCCAGTTCAGCGTCACAAACTTTTTTATTTTCACACCGGGGGCTTAGTTGTATTCTGAAAGAGTTCGAAAAAAAAAAAGATTATTTTTTTCCTTAATTTTACAAAAAGCAACTTTGGGATTGCTGAAACACAGACAAACCAAATAATCTTAATAATAAATATATATATAATAAATATATATAAAGCAACGGAACCATCATAGTATTTTTGAACTCCTACGAAAGGAAGGGTGGTAATTTGATCATTTACCGATCTGGGTCTGATAGATCCTATTTTTTTCTTTGATGGAAGGTAAAGGTCAATTTTATTATAGAGCCGTATGCAATGCATAAAAGATGCCCGTACGGTTGTGGTTGTTCAATTCTGTCTTTTTTTATTTTTATTCTTTATCTTTCTTTTCTATTCATCATGCAAAATGGAGGAACCCCTCTTTTGTTATACCATCAGGGTAATGATTCATCAACCTGCTAGTTCTTTTTATGAGGCACAAACGGGAGAATTTATCCTGGAAGCGGAAGAGCTGCTAAAACTGCGTGAAACCCTCACAAGGGTTTATGTACAAAGAACGGACAAACCCTTATGGGTTGTCTCGGAAGACATGGAAAGAGATGTTTTTATGTCAGCAACAGAAGCCCAAGCTTATGGAATTGTTGATGTTGTAGCGGTGGTTGAGTGAAAAGCCCGGATTTTTTTCGCGCAAATTCTCGATTTCCTATTTTATATTTTTGCTGAATTTACTAGAAAATTAAATAGAAGTAATTAAAAATCATCAGGTTAGGATCGATCTAAACCAGCCCATTATTTATATGATATGATTCAACATGCCAACTATTAAACAACTTATTAGAAATACAAGACAGCCAATCAGAAATGTCACAAAATCCCCCGCGCTTCGGGGATGCCCTCAGCGTCGAGGAACATGTACTAGGGTGTATGTGCGACTCGTTCAGATCATGAGCTGGGATAAAAGAAAGAAAACCTTTTTTAGTATCAATGATCAGTACCGGGGAATAGGATAGAATAGAAAAAGAAGTCCGTTCAATTCAGTATAAAAACAGTATAAAAAAAATAATCTATCCATTCTATTGTGTATGAAATTTATGGTTTCCATTGGTGCAAATCCAATCACCTCAATTTAAGATGAGAAGCAATTCTCCATTGGTAGCAAATGGTTATCCATTAAGCGGAGAAAATCCTACTTAAAAATAAAAACATAAAACTTAGGCCCCTCTTGCAAGAACGGACTAACAGGGTTAGCTACCCAGCCAACTTTCATAATTAAATACCGTTACTGTGTAAGTAGATCTAATCGTGAAAGACCTATTACTGGATAATTCATGGGTAGAGCCAAAGAATGTGAACGATACAAGTTACCAATAACATTGATTAAATGAAGTTTAAATGAAGTAAAGGCTCCGGTGTATAGAGAAAACCTCACCGTTTAAGAAGTAACCATATAAACGAAGGAAGCCACTATTTCTTTATCCATTTATATTTTTTATTTATTATATTTTGATACCTAGTAAAATGAAATTTCTTATTTCGAAGTGAAATGTCTAGAAAAAAGAAAAATAGCGGTCGGGAAGGTTATAGTAGCCAAAGTCATTGGAATTTTTAGTTTATACATTGGAAAAAAGCTTTGTTATTAATAGACTAGGAAAGGGAAAAAGAATAACTGAAAGAAAGGAAATCTATTAGTTATTCGTCAAAGTTTCATTTATTCAATGACCAGAATTAGACGGGGAAATATAGCTCGGAGACGTAGAACAAAAATTCGTTTATTTGCATCAAGCTTTCGAGGGGCTCATTCAAGACTTACTCGACCAATTACTCAACAGAAAATAAGAGCTTTGGTTTCGTCGCATCGGGATAGGGATAAGCAAAAGATAAATTTTCGCCGTTTGTGGATCACTCGAATAAACGCAGTAATCCGCGAAATAGGGGTATCCTATAGTTATAGTAGATTAATACACGACCTATATAAGAAACAGGTGCTTCTTAATCGTAAAATACTTGCACAAATAGCTATATCAAATAAAAATTGTCTTTATATGATTTCCAATGAGATCATAAAAGAAGTAGATTGGAAAGAATCCACCGGAATAATTTAAACGGAGTTCCCCGGAGAATGAACTCCGGGAGGGTAAAGTCAAAATAAATATGATAAAAAAATAGTAAAACTGAATGAACACACTCAAAAAAAATCTTTATTCTTGCCCGATTCTTTTTTTTTCTTACGACACGATAATTCAATCCATATTTTTCATATTTTTCGAACAAAACATCAATCTGCGTTTGAGTTCGGATTTTACTTTTTTTTAGTCAAGTGAAGAAAGAGTAAGACTATTTATTTCTGGCTCGAAGACCCGCAGTTCTGGTGGTCGACTCGGTTCTTTCAAACTGTTTCTCATTATTAAGAAAGGGTAACAAAGATAAAATACGAGCTTGTTTTATAGCAATAGTAATTAATCGTTGTTGTTTCAAGGTCAATCTATTTACCCGTCTAGATAATATTTTTCCTTGTTCGCTAATAAATCGACTAATTAAACTCATGTTTCTATAATCAATTCGATCCCCCGATTGAATCGGGGGCAAACGCCTACGAAAAGATCGCTTGGATTTAAGAAAAGGCCGCTTGGATTTATCCATGGTTTGTTTAGTTTATTCCTTATCCCGAAAATCCTATTTAGGTCGGATCTAAAATGAATTAGAAGAAATAGGATTTGGTTTGTTTATATTTAATTATGTTATATATATAATATTTAACTATGTTCTATATAGAAATGTCATTTTTACCCTTCCTTGGAAGGGTTACATACAAGTGCTCGATTCGATCTATTTCTTTATCTCCCCATGAATCATATGTTTGTAACAAAATGGACAGAATTTTCTCAATTCCAATCGATTAGGCGTGTTGTGACGATTCTTTTCAGTAATATATCTGGAAATACCCGTTGATACCTTATTAACACCGTTTCGAACACAACCGGTACATTCCAAAATAACCGTTATTCGTACATCTTTTCCCTTGGCCATGAACCCCCTTTGGATTTTTGATTTACTCAACTCTTCTATTTTCGATCCGAAACGAAGAAGAAGGAAGGAAGGATAAATAGAAGTTATTAACTTGAAATCCAATTATGAAAACTTTCGCTGCAATCAATATACTAAAAAAATTTCTAAACTTTATTTCAAATTCAAATCACAGTATTTCATTTACATTTAAGTACCTTGTATAAGAGTCTTGTCCTAGATCTAAGCCCCACCCTGTTTATTCTACCTCCATCCCTAGTTAATTTTTGAATTGAATAATTTATTTAATTCAAACTTGAACCCAAGTCTCGAAGCTGTTGAATACACCTTTTCTTTTTTTCTCTTTCCTCCCTCTTATTCTAACTTATTCTAAAGGGAAAAAAGAGAAAAAGGGGGCAAAAGATTAGTCACAAATATTTAATTGTATCTCGAATCTCCGTTATTTGGTACCGTATATCAATAACTAGAATCAAAAAAAGGGGAATGTCAATGCATCTGGGAAAAAACGATTAATCTCTATCAATAGACCTGCTAAAGACCCGAACCATAGAGTACTTAATACCGGTGCCACGGAAAGATATGTTTTTAGATCTCGCATTGAAAAATCTCCTTCCTTCTTTTATTGTAATCTAAAATGGTAATACATAAATGATCAGATGCATATGCAGTTAAGAACCTTGTACACGGAATCCCTAATT